TAAACAAAGCAAGTAAAGTAAATAATTTTTTGATCATACATTACATAACATAATTATATTGATCGACAAGAATTCCGCGCTTTTTACTAACTTGATGTTAAGTAATCTCTGGGTCTAGAAATTCATTTCGTACAATTGAACCTTTTCAAACTGTTTCTTTTTAAGAACCAAAAATATTTGTGCCAAAATAACGGATGCAAAGAAGAATAAAAGACCTTGGACGCGTAATGGATCTTGAAGCACTATTTCCGCATCTCCCTGACCAAAACCGCCCACGTTTGGATTGCTTGTTAATGGTTGATCAAGCTTGATGGATTCTCCCTCTGAAACAAGAAGTTCTGGTCCTGGAGGTATAATATCAACTACTTGGTGTCCATCCGATGCATCCACTATGGCTATTTCATATCCCCCTTTTTCTTTACGTCCTATTCTGCTTACTATACCTGCGGATGTAGCATTATAAACTGTATTGTTACTCTTGCTCCCATCGGGATAAATCTGGCCCCTTCCCCTGTTCCCACCTACATATATTGGATATTTTAAGAAGTGAATGTCTTTCTTCGTAGTGGGGTCGGGGGAAAGAATGGGAAAGATGATTTCACTATATTTCTGACCTGGAACAGGACCTATCACAAGAATATTTCTTTTATTGGGACGATAACTCTGAAAAGAAAGATTTCCCATTTTTTCTTTCACTTCAGGAGAAATACGATCGGGGGGGGCTAATTCGAATCCCTCGGGTAAAATAAGAACAGCCCCCACATTTAAAGACCCCCTTTTACCATTAGCAAGAACTTGTTTCAGTTGCATATCATAAGGAATTCGAACAACTGCTTCAAATACAGTATCAGGAAGTACAGCTTGTGGAACTTCAATATCCACAGGCTTATTAGCTAAATGGCAATTGGCACATACAATCCGCCCCGTTGCTTCTCGTGGATTTTCATAACCTTGCTGCGCAAAAATGGGATATGCATTTGAAATGGATGCTCGAGTTATTACATATATCATGATCGATACAGAAATAGATCGAGTCATCTGTTCCTTTACCCAAGAAAAGGTATTTCTATTTTGCATGGTACAATCATTGATCCCGGAATTTCTACAATAAATTAGATAGGTAGCTAGTATAGTTCCCTATCCACGAATCTGCCATTGTACGGAAATAATTGTACTGGAATATAGGACGAATACCTTGAAGAGGTAGAAGTATAAAGAATAAGTAAAATGCTTTCTTTATACACGTTATACACGAAGAAAAATTCTGATTTGATTGATATCAGGAGATCAAATAAGTTCTTCATTCATTCATTGAATGATAAATTACTACAAGCGAAGGAGATACACGATTTAAAAAATGAAATATCCAATATTTCACAATTGTATCTAGAATAACTGGAAAAGTGGAAACAAGACCAGATATAATTTGATCATTATGAGCCAGTCCAAAATCGTTGTAGATCGAACCAATCATGAGTTCCCAACCATGGGTTGAGTGAAATCCGATCCATAAATCCGTAACTAAAAGAATCGAAAAAGCTTTTATTGTGTCACTTAAGTTATAGAGGAATTCCTGAACCCAAGAATTAAGAATGACAAGTTCTTCATTACCCAGAATAAAATAACCACTTAGAATAGTGAAACAGATTATATTTGTCGAGAAATGCAAAATTATATGGAGATGATATTCATTGTGTGTTTTGACCAATTGTATTGTTTCCTTGTGTATTTCTATAGGAAGCTTTTGTATATGTGTCTCCGGGTATTCCTTTATCATTTCATTCAACAAGAGGAGTTCCTTTAATTCTAGGAATTTTTCTAGAACATTTTTCTCTTGAATATCATTTAAAAAAGTTTCGGATTGCCTAGTATTCCACCAATTAGTAACCCAAGGTTCCAGACTTTTATTAAATGATAGAGAGACCCACCAGGGCAAAAATATTATAGATGCAAGATATGGGAGGGAAGTCAATGCTTTCTTTTTTTTTCATTTTTTATCTGTGAATTGTTAATGAACTGCTTCATTCGTCAACTCTATCTGATATTTCTCTAAAGTACGAGTTATAAGTTATATAACAAGGTATCGAACCCAGGGATTCCATTTTTGTGTAATAATTTAGTCCTTGGGTCTAGAAGGAATATGGAAATAGAATAAGGGGCTTTTTCGGATAAAAAAAAATGAATATTCTGAAGAAACTTCGGTTGTATTAAATTAAAAGGAAATTAGCGAGTTCCTTCCCTCATGCTGAGAAAACATTCATTCTTCATTTCAAAATACTTCAATCGGTACTCGCAAGAAATAGGCTAATTCTGCAGCTTTTTGTTCAATTTCTCGTGGAGTAAAATTCTCATCAGTACGAGTCAAAGGAATGGTTCCTTGGCCTCTGATTTCCATATAAAGAACACGACGAGGAAAAAGACCTTCTTTAACCTCCATTCTGATTGATTGGATATCTTTCAGAAAGAAGCGAAGGAAGATTCGACGATTTATTCCAGGGAATCCCCAACGAAAAATACACATTATTCCTTCTTTTCTATCGAATCGGTCATAACCACTACCCACATTCCATGAAATTGTACACCACAAATAGGAACTAATAAATAGACCCGCGATCCCATAAAAAGACATCACGATCCCCTGTGGAAAAAAAATGATTTGGTTAGATGGAAATCCTGATATCAGATTCCTACCAAGATAACTGGAAGTTCCAACCACTAAAAATCCTAGTGAACCTAAAAGAAGGATACAGGCCCAGAAAAAATTACTTGTTTTTCGAGACCCTGTTATTAGTTCTATCCATATATGTTCTGATCGCCAGTTCATACTATATTAGATCTAGTTGCATTCGATTGGAATTGAGAGAATAACCAAAATGAATTTTACTTTTCTTTCTGCCGAAATAACTTTCATCAACTAGTACTATTCTGATATGAACCGTTAGAAGTAATTGGTTAGATACATTGACTTTCTATTATAAATTATAAAAAGATTCGCGGATCATTTTTAACCAACTATACCCACCCGCATATACATGCATTTATGCAGATATAATGTATCCACATGCATAATAGTTCTTTCGTTTGTGTTCGGAAAGAGTCACATATCCTACCATATTACACTAAAGAAATAGCTTATTATGATCCAGTGTTGAAAAAAATTGATGCAATTTTGTCCCGTCGGATCTAGACAATCTTATTTTTTTGGACATGAAGAAATAAAGAAGCCATTGCAATTGCCGGAAATACTAGGCCCACTAAAGGAACAAAAATAGAGGGTAAGTTAAGATCTGTCATGGAATGGGTACCTCGATTTAATATTTTATTTTTACCTATTATAAAGATATCTTATGATAAGTATATCTATTATAAAAAATAGTAAGTGTAAGTAATAAATAATATTAATAAATAATATTAAGTAGTTAATAAGCGCAAGGAATGGGGAATTAAGTGTACCTATTTCTCTTTCTACACGAATATGATGATACGCTTGAATAAATTTTCTTATTATTCTCCTATCCTCATATTCTTTCTATCTTTCGAATAAGGAGTTTCTTATTAATATTAAATATGGAATTATTTATAAATTACATTATTAAGTGCGTGACTTTAACTAAACTAATTCAATCCAACAAATGGAGATTCCTAGTAAAAAGGGGGATTTCTTGGTAGATATGGAAATCCACTTCTATTCTATATTTTCTTTCGATATATATATATTTTTATTCAAGGGAAAGAAACCGTGTAGCTGAAATAACTCACTCAGAACACCCTTTAAAGGATTACGTGGTACGATTAGGTCGAATAAGCCCTTATGGAATGAATACTCAGCCACTTGTGAACCATCGGGTACTATTTTATTCAATGTTTGTTCAATTACTCTTTTACCCGCAAATGCAATGTAGGCATTGGGTTCAGCAATAATAACATCTCCCAACATACCAAAACTGGCTGTTACTCCACCGGTTGTAGGAGATGTAAGGATTGATACGTAGAATAACTTTTTATTTGATTGATAATTAGATGAAGCAGAAGATATTTTAGCCATTTGCATCAAGCTCAAACTTCCTTCTTGCATGCGTGCTCCCCCAGAAGCACACACAATAATGACGGGTAGAGATCGATTAGTAGCATACTCGATCAAACGGGTTATTTTCTCGCCTACTACAGATCCCATACTACCCCCCATGAACTGAAAATCCATAACCCCCATTGCTATGGGAATACCATTTAGTTGACCTATGCCTGTTTGAACAGCTTCAGTTAAACCTGTCCTTCTTTGATAAGAATGGATACGATCTCTATAGGGTTCCTCCTCTGAATGAAATTCAATGGGATCCATAGAGACCATATCTTCATCCATAGGATCCCAAGTGCCCGGATCAATCAAAAGTTCGATTCTATCTGAACTACTCATTTTCAAATGATATCCACACTGTTCACAAATATTCATTTTTGACCTAAAAAATTTTTTATAATTTAATCCATAACAATTTTCGCATTGAATCCATAAATGTCTGTATTTTTGATTTATATCTAAATCATTAGATCTTCCTCTTATATTGAAATCACGGGCGTTACCACTAGTTCTTAGATTAAGATTCCCACTTTCAGTACAAATGAAACTATAAATGTAACTATCGCTGTAATTGTCGGTACCAACAAAAATGTAATTATTAATACTGACTTCACAACGAAGATAACTATTAATGCAACTATGAATGTGATTATTCCAGCTGGATTGAGTATCATACATGGAATGATAATAGTAATGATTGTTACTCTTAGACCTACTATTAAAAAAACGGGAAAAAACACTTTCGAGTTCACTCAGAAAAAAGTTATCATTGTCAATCTCAAAAATCTGATTTTCAATATCAAAATATACAGAATAGCCGTTACCCTGACTATCCCTAACTAAAAAAGTGTTATCAGAGATCAAACTCCAAATGTCCCTGATATCAAATAAATAATCAACATTACTGAAACTATAACTTCCACCG